CCCAGGCCCATAGAAGAAGGGCCGGCCTTTCCTCTCCATATGCTGGATATGGAAATTCATTCCGTACCGGACCAAAAGTCTCCTCTTTTTGTTTTATTTTAGCTAGATCCCCTAATCATTGATTCAAGGAAGAAGGGAGAAGGAAAGGTTGGCTTTGATTCCAGATGTTGACGTAATAGAAGGAAAAGTCCCTTGCTTAAGCCACAGGGCTAGATCGGGCGTGAATACCAGATATCAAATAGACTTTCTGGGTGTTCTCCGGGGTGTTTTATTTTATTGAAATAAACGAAATAAACAAGGGCCAATACAATAGGGGATCCTACGGCCTAAACATCTTCTTCTCGTATCGCAGGGTGTTCTCAAACGGCGAAGCCTTAACTCCCTCCCGCATAGCAATTCAATGGTGAGCGAGCCTAGTGGTTCACTTAACAGAAGCACTAGGTGAGCGGGTGCAGGACGAAAGAGATAGATTTCTTTTATTCATTCCCCCGCACCGCTATGGATGGATTTAATGTAGTACCTTATTACCTCACTGGGAGAGAAGGAAGGGAAGACACAGACTCACAATAAGAGGGACTTTCTAGCTATCCTGCCTACGCTATTACATAGCAGACAGACTTTATTTGGTAGCTACATGCCCAAGGTAAACCATTCCCAAAAAGAACCGTGTCCCATACCAACTACCAAAGGAAAGAAGAAGACACCCATTTAATAACATTCTTATCTGTCCTATCTTGATCTAACCGCCTGGGAAGACCGATTGGAACCAATACCGCTAAAGAAAAGGTACGTTCCGAGGCCTATAAACTTTGAATCCTCTGCAAGATAGCACAGGCTCTTTGCCACGTGAATCATAATAGGCTGCTGTTAGCATGTTAGTTGCCTCTTACCTGACCCTTCTTACTGGATTTCCGGTCTTTCCTGATGGTGAATAAGCGCGGATTAATTAGCAGGTAACTTGATATTTCATAAAACTGGTAGAGTAGAAAGATTCGCTCTTCGCGGCAAATAATGGATTAGATTAAAGAACAGTCGTAAGGCTGCATTGATCGAATAGATGACTAAGGCTTAGAACTGATAGCAATTGAATCAGCTGTTGATGCAATAGAAGTAGAAGGTCTTTCTGCCCCCTGCTCTCGAACGTGCTCTTGTCGCAATTGAATCTGAATACCAGATTTTCTGGGTATTGGCAGTGAATCAGATAGAATAGGTAATTGTTCCATTAGGAGCTCTTGTCTTATAGAAGTAACCGGTGTTGGATAGAAGACTGTTTTAGTTGCCGGCTTGAGAAGAAGCTACACATTCATCTTACTCGAGAAATGACTTTTGAATCGAGAGCTTTTTTTAAAAATATTCCTATTTAGGAACTTCACTGAGAGAAAGTAAAGAGAGTAACTGCAATAAGGCAAATTTGACAGCATCCGATTTTGTACAGTGCAGACGCTTTTGGGGCATTCTCCTTCATGAAAATGGCATCAAGCCGATGTGGGACTTGAGGAATAGAAGGAGCTCTTTGGAGAGTGGAGAGGAATAACCGGGATTTTAAGCATTCTTCGTCCCTTATCCGCACATAGATCTTTTGACAGCTGGGATGGACTTTTGGTTTTGGGATTGCTCGGAACTTCACTAAAAGCAGGGGAAAGAAGTGACATCATATATAAAGAAAAGGACTCGAATGCAAGCTCCTATGGAACTGTTTGGTGGAATTGAATCAAGAGTACCACTTACAATTGAATCAGGAACCGCCGCTAGAAGGGGAACTGAATCCGATCCTGCTTGACTTTCTTTGCCTAGGATGAATACCCGTTCTTAGAGTGATAGTAGCTGTGAAAGTCTCCGGTGTGATTGAATCAGTAATCGCTCCTACCTGTTCAAGATTTTCTAACTGTGAAATCATCCCTTGCTCTCGTAAGCGGTGTCACTGCTTTCACCGAGGGGGATAGAATAAGCTCTTTGTGACGCTAACTAGAAAAATCATAAGAGAAGAAAGATCGTAGCGAATGAAAGGTGGGGCACAAGGCTATCCGAGTTCACAGGTGTCGTTGTTTATCCCCTTATTCATTAAGATTGGGTTGATGTTCAGTGACTGGCCTTTCTCTTATGATTGAATCTATATGCATTCTTTCTTAGGATAGGACCTGATCGACCCAATCAATATGTATAGTAGAATCAAATTGATTCCTACTTCAACTCTTTTTTCTCTTTTCTCAACTAGTTAAGAGGAGTCATGGAAAGAACAGGTTCAAAATCACGATCAATTCCTTTTTCAAATGCAGCTGCACGAGCCCTTCCCGCGTGCCATAAATGACCTACGAATAGGAAGAACCCTAGAACAAAATGAGAGGTAGCTAACCAACTTCTAGGAGAGACATAATTGACTGCATTGATCTCGGCACCACCTACGGAATTTAATGAACCTAAAGGCGCATGGGTCATACGCAGAACGTCGTTCTTGCCAAGGTTGTATGTCTTTTTTCAACCTCCTCAAGTCCAAACCATT